TATATATATATATTAAATAGAAAAAAACGAAAAAGCGGGTAGCGGGAATCGAACCCGCATCGGTAGCTTGGAAGGCTAGGGGTTATAGTCGACGTCAACTCAGGTTTTTTAACGTCTCTAATTCAAAACCGAACATGAAACTTTGGTTTCATTCGGCTCCTTTATGGAAGATGGAGAAATTCCATGATCTAAGCTGTGAACGAAAAAAAAAAACAAAATTTGACCCATAACATCTATGTCAGCTTTTCTATCTTGAATAGATTCAAGACGGCTCGCTTTATAGATGATCCCTCTATAAGAGGAAGATTAGAAAAATCTTTCTAGTTAGTTCGTTCTCTATTTCTATTGGAGAGAATCCTGAGGAAAAGTCTTCTTTTCTACCGAGCTAAACGAATATGTTGATGTCTATAGTAAACCAAAGTCATCATTTTCTAGCTATTTTACTTCAACTTTCCCTCGACAAATAAAAAAAAGAAGATTTAGTTACGATTAGAATTTTTTTGACTTTCCTTATCCATGGATCTTTTACTCATACTCATTCAATTGGAAGTATTGATCCAATTCAATCAAAATTCTGTTTCGTAATTTCAGAATCCAATTTGAATTTCAATTTGGATAAAAATCACGAGAATGTGGATTTGTCCTCGAACTTGTCATTGCGAGGTAAAGGGTTTAATCCTTTTTAAGAAATGAAGTTTTTGTTCGGAATACAAAAAAAACCGAAGGACCCCTTAACTATTAGGGGATTCATATAACGAATCTCACTTTTACCACTAAACTATACCCGCTACAATGTCATTATTGTATAGAAATGGGTTTTTGTCGAACAAAAAAGAATTGTGGCGGTATCAGAAAAAATCCTTAAATTTAGAGTGTTGATGCCTTTTGTCAGGTGACTCTCATTTTTACTAAAAGGGATGATTTAAATAACCTATTCTATCTTTTTTTGCTGGAGGGGTTTGGACCGATTAGGGTTTGATAAAATAACTTCAGTTATAACATAAAAATAACTGATGGAAGAATCCACGTTTAAAAAATTTAACCCCCTTTTTTAGGAATTAGTTCCAACTATATACTATATCTAGTAATCTAGTAAAAAAAAAGAATAGTCCCTTTTAGACTAAAGTATTTTGAAAAGGCCCGGCTAGGTACTAACCCGGCCAGGCCATGGGAATGAAAAAGCCCTTACTCTTACTTTATCAAAAAATAATGGGGTTGCGGTTAAACCGTCTTTAGACCCATATAATAAAATAATAAAGGAAAAATAAAGAAGAAATACTCTTTTCAATCCTTACCTTATACATGTTAAGTAATGTAACATAGTACTTATTATTTTTCAACTGGAGAGATGGCTGAGTGGACTAAAGCGTCGGATTGCTAATCCGTTGTACGAGCTATTCGTACCGAGGGTTCGAATCCCTCTCTTTCCGTTTCCGTTGAATTTATCTTTTTGTTTTCTTTAATATTTATCGGAAAGGAAATCCTTTTTATTTTCTTATAGTCAAATTCCTAGTTAAAGGAGTAAATTGAAAAAATTCTAAGAAAATCGTAAAATATAAAATAAAGCAAAAGAAAGGAAAAAGTCTTATCCTATTTTTTAGTCTTCTCGTCCAGGATTACGTCCTGGATCATTAGATAGGAATCCGAAGATGAAGAGAGAAACAAAGAATATAACTACTGTGTAAACGAAGAGTTTGAGAGTAAGCATTACACAATCTCCAATATCATTTTTTTTGTAAAAAAGAGAATAGATTCGCCATTTTTATACCCCATATTCTAACTATTTTGATACTAAGAAATGAAGCAGTTTCAAAAAAAAATGAATTTTCATAAATTCAGTTGTAATATTTGGAAGAAGACTCTTTCATTACCAAAAGTATCTTTAATATCCAAAACCAAAATAGTTAATTGGTGGGTAACCCACTAGAGTTTTTCACCGGAAAAGGGTCAGAATGCAGAAATGAGGTGATCCAGCTTTAGAGCAACTATTTCAATTTGCACCAACTTATCAATTGTTAGTTTTTTTATCGAATAAAGCATGCATTTTTCTAGAACAGTATTATATTTAATATCTCAGCGAAAGCTTACAGCAGCTTGCCAAACAAAGGCTAAGAGAAAAAATAGCAGAGGTATAACTGGCATAAGATCTACAATTGGATTTAAAAAGGCGTAGGCCTCAGGTAATTTGGCAAATAAAAAATGAATCGAATAAAGGTCAGAATTAAGACAGATACCGCTCAAACTGAAGATATTAAGCATAACAAAAGTTTTTTGTTCTTGGAGATAATTGCTTTTTGATTGAGTTATTGATATAAAGGAAAATGAAGAAAGTAAAATAGACTCAAAAACTCTTCTTTTTCTTTGAACTTACCCAATCAAAAATCCTTCTATTTTCAATCCAAAATAGAATAAATTCGAATTTCATACAATATTTTATATCTTAATTAAATTATATGTAATGATCAATCCATTTTTATATAATTCTATATCGGCACGTGTTTAAAATTATCCATTCCATAGAAATTTTGGCTGGAATTGACGAACAACCACTACTAACAGTAGTCTTTATTAGTGAAGAATCTAAATAGAAGTGGGGCGTGGCCAAGTGGTAAGGCAACGGGTTTTGGTCCCGATATGCGGAGGTTCGAATCCTTCCGTCCCAGAGGATATGGATTAGATGCAACTAAAGAACGTCAAAACTATCATTTATTTACAATAACAGAGTAATAGCCTATTGGATAGAATTTGGTTCTTCTTTCTACTTTGTTAATAAATACTAATTCTTTTATGAACCATATCTTTTTTACAAACTTAATTGAGTTCAAATGACACCTATATTTTTTATTCAGGCAGGTATAAGTAACATAAATCACACTAGTTTGAATAAAAAAAAAGAAGTTGTACAGTCCTTTCATCATAGGCACATGCTCTTTGATATTCATACTGAAGATAAGTACTTAGAAAAACTGTACCTGCCAGATCCTTTAATTTAAACGGATATATCGATTAATTAGTAAGACTTTTTCCATTCTAAACAAAAATATTGGTAGTAATTGAATTCAATCAAGGGTATTAAGTCTCTTCAGACAAAACTTTAGTGGGGTAAAATAAAAATTAGGAACAAGAGCTTAATCCGAACCCTTTTTTTATACTTAGCCTAGCTCACCTAGTGCATCTCGGAAAAAGGCCTGCTTTTTTTATGCTTCATCATCTCCAGAACGAAAAATATCCATTTTAATACCTTTAGCTTTTCTACAAATCTCATTAATAAAAGATCAAGTAAATTACATACGTAACAGATGCTCTTTTGTTTGAACCCCCTTTTTAAGTATTTCTATTTTTGCTCTAATTCAAAAAATGAATTAATAATTGTAAATCTGGATAACAATTTTGAGAGGAGGTGATTCGCCTATTCTAGTCACTTTCTGGAAAGATTACAGAAAATTTACTTTCAAGTGGGGACTTCGATGTATTGTTCTATATTAAGTAACAACAGTGTTTTTCTTTTTGTAACAAATGTTTGTGATCCTTTTAATTGAAATAGTTAATCCATAATTAAGTTGCCGGTTGTTTAATTTAGCGAATAGATACGGAAATCCTTTACTCATTCGATTCCTATTTCTTTAATCAGATAAAGCAATAAGGAAGAAAAATTTTCCACAGATATCACTCTTTTTATCCACTTCATAAAAACCTGGAATTTTTTTTTTTTACTTAGCTATTTTCCTTAACCTATCGATGGTTGAATTAGAAAAGAACGATGGATTTTTCTATCTCCGGATAGGCTGAAAACATGTGCTATATTCAAATAATGATGTCGAAGTAGGAAATGTGTTTTCAATATTTTTCCTGTGAGTTCTCGGTACTCGAAGAGGCGGATTCATTACAAAGAACTCATTTATTCATGTTATTTTTATTCTATTTTTATTATAGAATTCTATTCTTCTATAATTATATAAAAATAATACAATATTTTTATACAATAAAATTTGGAATTTAAATAGGGGATTTAAGGTGAATTCTTAGTGAGGACTTCCTTCGAAAAGAATTTCGCCACCCATATACACGTCAAATAGATTACTATAATACGGAGTACTGACCAAACCAATGACTACTCATGATTCCATTTCTAAACTATAGGATGTTATGGTAAAACTTCGTTTGAAACGATGTGGTAGAAAGCAACGTGCGACTTGAAGGACATGATCAACTGTGGATTCTTACATCCGTCATTTTATATCGCAATGAAGGTGCCCTTGGCTCGACATCTTTTGTTCTGTTCTATTACTCTCAATTGTAATTCAAATAGTACATAATATGATGGAGCTCGAGTATAAAGTATTGATTGATTTCTTAGGGGCAAGAATCTAGGGTGAGTGCCAATGAATAAGTTGGAACAACTTCGTAAGTGTATCTTCAAGATATAAATCGAAAGGATCGAATTCGAACACGTTTCAAACCCATTTTTTCGAATTGGTAAAACTCTTTTGATCCAAAGTGTATAAAGCGGGAATCAAGCATTCAAATGATTCTTTGATATAAGAAATCATAAAAAAGGGTATGTTGCTGCCATTTTGAAATGATTAAGGATCACCGAAGTAATGTCTAAACCCACGGATTCACAGTAAAGATAAAACATCTTGGAACAAGGAAAGACTTTTTTCAATTGTCGTAATAACTAGAGAAGAATAAAAAACTTCTAAACGAGACAGAAAGAGGTTAGAGACCACTCAATAACTGAAATGCCTAAGGCCATTCTTTGAACTATTTGAGAGTTATCTAACTTGAGTTATGAGTACGAATGCCTTTTTTGTTTTTTTGAAAACAAGAGAGGGCTTTATTTTGATTCTATTTATTTAATTATTTTAGGGATCCACGTGGCATTTAAATTATAGAATTTCGAATCATTTTTTCTTGAGCCGTACGAGGGGAAAACTTCTTATAAGGTTCTGGGGGGGGTATTACATCTATCCCAATAAGCCGTTTATCGAATTGTTGCAATTGATGTTCGAGCCCGAAGAGAAGGAAGAGATCTTCGTAAAGTGGGTTTTTATGATCCGATAAGGAATCAAACCCATTTAAATGTTCCTGCTATTCTCTATTTCCTTGAAAAGGGGGCTAAACCTACAGGAACTGTTCATGATATTTCAAAGAAGGCAGATGTTTTTAGGGAACTTTTTCTTAATCAATCCAAATTAAAGAAATAAAAAAAAAGAGTGTGGGTATAACTCGGATCTAATCTAATTTTTTATACCTTTTCATTACTCTATCTCTTTCTTACTCTAATCAGAACCGATTTTTTATTGTTCCTCTAAAATCACATGATAAGAACGAAAATACCTTGTATTGGTATTTTGATAGAAAAATCTTCAAATGAATAGAATAGCTCAAGAACTTGGATTTAGAAATTGAAAATTAGGATATTCCCTTTAATTGGATGGTTTTCTTTGGAGTTCTAAAGGACGAGATTAAACTTCCTTTGTCAACTTCTATTGATTAATTAATTCCAATATATTTATATTTTTCCTATTTGCTATTTCCATTTAGTTTTTATCTATCTATTATCTATGTAGATAATCCATGTAGTGCCAATCCAACACAAGTCCTTCTTTTTTTCTTAGTAATTTAGATTAGAATGGAATTTCTTGTCGTTTTTGTATTGTATTTTTTTCTCAACATTTATCTTGACAACAGTCTATCGAACAAATATAATTAGATCGTGGATAAAAAGAAAAGGATCCATTTATCTTCGTTCCATAGATTTTGGTTTTTCTTTCCTTCATTTTTTATTAGTTTTTAGTTCAATGTTTCGATTGTGTCATGCAATCTTTAGTTTGGTTTTGACTGGATTTATAGACTTTTTGGCTTGGGGTTGCTAACTCAACGGTAGAGTACTCGGCTTTTAAGTGCGACTAGGATTTTTTACATATCTGGATGAAGCAAGGGATTCGTCCATACCGTCGGTAGAGTTTGTACGACCACGACTGATCCTAAATGGGAATGACTGGAAAAAATAGCATGTCGTATCAATAGAGAATTCTAAAAATATTTCATTCTTAAAAGCTTGCTCCTGATTTTAATTTTTGGAGCAAACCAAAATGAATTGAAAGTTGGGTCAGGTGAATAAATGGATAGAGCCTTTTGGCTCCAATTGTAGGGAAATAAAAAGCTACGTGCTTATGTTCGTAATTTGAACGACTACCCGATCTAATTATACGTTAAAAATATATTAGTGCCTGCTACGGGAAAGGCTTCGCCCATGAATGGATTATCCATTAAAAAAAATCCTAACTATTCTCTCTTTTAGAGTGGAGATGACTGTGTAAAAGAAGCCGTATATTGATAAATATCCATTTTCCAAAATCAAAAGAGCGATTAAGTTGAAAAAATAAAGGATTTCTAACCACCTTTTTATCCTATAATGAATCTCCATTTTTTATATGGAAAAGAGAGGATAGAGAGTCCGTTGATGAGTTTACTTATCTCCGAGGTGTTTCTTTTTTATATTCCTCTAATACCTTGTTTTGACTGTATCGCACTATGTATCATTTGATAATCCAAGAAATCCATTATCTTTTATTCAAATCGAATTTCCATTTTAAATGGAGGAAGTTAAAGGATCTTTAGACCTCGATAAATCTCGTCAACATGACTTCCTATATCCACTTATCTTTCAAGAGTATATTTCTGCATTTGCTCATGATCATAGGTCCGTTTTGTTGGAAAATGGGGATTATGACAAAAAGTTGAGTTTTCTACTTCTTAAACGTTTAATTAATCGAATGTATCAACAGAACCATTTAGCTCTTTTTACTAATACTAATGGTTCTAACCAAAATGCATTTTTGGGGCACAATAAGAATTTGTATTCTCAAATGCTATCAGAAGGTTTTTCAGTAATTATAGAAATTTTATTTTCCCTACGACTAGAATCTTCTTTCGAAAGGAAAGAAATAGTAAAATTTAAAAATTTACGCTCAATTCATTCTTTATTTCCTTTTTTAGAAGATCAATTGGTACATTTAACTTATGTGTCAGATATAGAAATAACCCCTCCCATCCATCTTGAAATATTGGTTCAAACCCTCCGCTACTGGGTGAAAGATGCTTCTTCGTTACATTTAGTACGTTTCTTTCTTTACAAGTATGATAATTGGAATAGCCTTATTACACTAAAGAAGTCCATTTCCATTTTTTTAAAAAGGAATCCAAAATGCTTCTTGTTCCTCTATAATTCTCATGTATGTGAATCCGAATACATCCTCGGTTTTCTTCGTAACCAGTCGTTTTATTTACGATCAACATCGTTTGGACTCTTTTTTGAGCGAATCCATTTCTATGGAAAAATAAAAAAACCTTTTGTAGAAGTCTTTTCTATTCAAACCAAGCTAGGGTTGTTCAAGGATCCTTTTATTCATTATGTTAGGTATCAAGGAAAAGCCTTTTTGGGCTCAAAAGGCACGCCTCTCCTGATGAGTAAATGGAAATATTACCTTATTA